GATTGTAGTTCAATTGGTCAGAGCACCGCCCTGTCAAGGCGGAAGCTGCGGGTTCGAGCCCCGTCAGTCCCGGCGGATTCAAAAAAAAAAAAAAAAAAAGACATAAACTCCCCTTTTTGTTTCTGGGCAAGGGGATCAAAATGGTTTCGTTTATCTTTTTGTTTTATTTTTCTTTTTTCATCAAGCAAAAGAAAGGGGTATTTCCATAGCACCAATTGATGGTAGAGAGGCATATGTAAATTAGTCTAATTCTAATTATTGAGAGCATTCAACACTTCAAGAAAGAGATACTGTACGGGGTTTCCGGTTTTTGTCAATTAATCTCCCATTAACTCGTGTAGGAAAATGAAATAGGATAGCGTATAATACGCTTGCCAAGAGTACCTATATATACTTTTCTTTCTATGAAGTCAAGGGAGTGAAAATAGTTCGAATCTAACCAAGGAAAGAGGATATTTAAAAAATAAAGATAAAATTAGTCTTCCCTAATGAATATGCTCTTTTTAAAAATTAGAGTCGATGTCGAAGAAAAACTCGTAAGAAAATTGAAATAGTTCATTTTTTGGAATATTTGAGTTTTTTTACTGGAACTCGTCTTTATCACATTCCCTTTGTTTTCCAAAGGGATCATAGACCCTTACAAAATTTTTTAAAGTTCAAATTGAAATTCGTACTTGTTTTCTCTATTTGATTTCTATTGTTTATTTAAGGTTCTTTAGAAACTCTTTTTGTAAACAATCGAAGTAGAAAAGGTTTTTTATGATATTTCATCAGATGATTGTACAAGGAAAGTAAAGTACTAGGTTGTAGAAAAGAAAGCGGGGAAAAAGAATCATAAATAAATATTTTTTCATTGGATCAGGAATCTCATTATGTATTCGGTGTGGATAAAAGATCTTCCTATGTTATACTATTAAATTCTTGACGATGAATTGATTTTATAGCTCCGATATTGTTATTCATGATATTTCTTTCATTCGATATCATCGAAATCGAATTCATCCGAGTGAGTTTACAAGCGAAAGATTTCTCATCTCTATGGGATTAAATCCCGAGATATTCCAAAGAAAAAAAATAATAACTAATAAACGATTAAATTATGGAAGTCAATATTCTTGCATTTATTGCTACTGCACTCTTCATTCTCGTTCCTACTGCTTTTTTGCTTATAATTTACGTAAAAACGGTTAGTCAAAATAATTAATTTGAATACAATTTGACTATCAATGAAAAAAAAAGATTTCAATTTCTCGTCTTAAATGAAAGGAATGCATTAGACTCAGTAGTACCCTAGGGGGCCCGCTAGTATGGTAGAAAGAGATCTCTTTCTACCATACTAGCCATTATGGTTATTGTAATGTATAAAGATACAAGTGAAATATCTTAATATAAAGGAATCCACCCATACCTCTCTTTTTCTTTATAAATGTAAATATAAATTAAATAGAATATGAAATGTATGTACATACTTTCTCAATTTCATTTGTTTGATACATTTAATACGGATAATCCGAATTCGATGGAAACTTCTTGAGATTTCGAAAAGGAGTTACCCCATGAATGGTTAACGGTGTAAACCCTGATATAAAAATATAAAATGAGTCAATAAAACAAAACATAAATCCAATTTCTAAAAAAAAATCTTAAAAAAATTGCCGGCCGGTCTAGAAAACTCAAACAATTGATACAGGTTGATAGAGTTTGATTATTATCGCAATTAGGAGTACTTCTAGAGTCCACTTCTTCCCCACACTACGAGAGAGAGGGAAAATGTAAAAACTACCATTAAACCGGCCCATGCGAGACTTACTATATCCATGTTAATTCTGTCCCCTATTTCTATGAATATGAAGAAACTTTTCCATTATTGTTCACTAATAATAGTGAAATCACTGGTGCAGAGTCAAAAAAAGGGAGAGGTATTTGGTTACCATTGATGAACTACTCCAAAAAATCCACTTATCTTATAATGCGTTATTCTTAATTATAGAATTTCTAGTACAATCGACAAGATGTAAACACAAGTAAACGGACACTTTTCGAAGTATCCAAGGAATCTGACTCACATGTAGAAAGAATAATAGTTTTTCTTTCTTTTATCGTTTTTTATTTTTGAAAGTAAAACGAAAGGCAATTCTTAATCTAATCTAATATTGATTGAATGTCTGAGCATTCCGAGACTTTCCTGAGTCTGTATCCAAAGTATCTTAGGTCCTTTCCAAAACTATTAATTTAATTCCCTCTCTGGCTATCCAATCTAACGGATTTCCCTCCACTCCTTTAAGTTTTCCTCGAATTTGATAGGCAAAACTTTAGGTTAGAGAATAGAACCTCGAGAGCCAGGGGCTTAGAATCACGAAAAGAAAGTATCAAGAGTCTTTTCCTACGTTTGTTATAGTTTTATAACAGGAGATTTCAAGTCTGTTGTTGAGGCGGCACCCGGATTTGAACTGGGGAAAAAGGATTTGCAGTCCCCCGCCTTACCACTCGGCCATGCCGCCAAAACGATAGAAACTAGATTCAAATTTTATCTTTTTTTTTTCAACTCCGAAAAAAATAGAGATTTTCAGTCACAAAATATAGAATCTAGTACAAATCAGAACCATTAACTATTGACTATAAATTCATGACCATTTTTGAATTCAAATCCACATTTTTTTATTTCTAATAATATAAGAAAACCCTTAGCAATAAATTTATAACTAATCTATATTGAATTTTTTCAATTAAAAAGAAATCTTCTTCAATTTCAATTATAACAGTAATGATGAGTATATGTAAACCCCAGAATCAGAACATACGTTATTTATAGAGCTATAGCTCTATAATGGGGTATTAGGGATGCTTTTGAGGAGTAATTCTCAATCAATTTTTGTATTTTAATTTTTCATTGAATACATTGAAGAGAAAATTGAATTTTTTGTAGAGCACAGCATGTGCTGTCCCAAATAGAACTGTACCACAATAAAAGAAGAAAACGAGACATATCTATATCTGTGCATTCTTTTTTATTTTAATAAAAAGAAAAATTAAGAAATAAAAAAACACCCGTTTTCTTACCTACTTCAATTCAATGATATTCTAAATATTCTATTCAAAATAGGGCAAAATCCATCTTTTTTCTGCAAATATTTTTTTGAGCAATGAAATACAAATACATGAAAAAGTAAAGTGGTTAAAAAAAAAGTTTTCTATTTATTATATGTTTATCTGCTCGAACAGATCCAATCATGAATACAGTTTTTTATGGTATGCAATCAAATTGGAATATGTAATATCATAGGTGAAAATGAAATTACTTTTTTTCTAGTCTTTACAAAACTCCATAAGTTCCAGTGGTATTTCTCAATTCTGTTCCATTTGGATCTCTTTCTTATAAAAAAATTCCAATTGAATCTAGTCTCCGTTCATACGTATTTCATACATTCCCTATATCTTGGAGTTGGATAAAATTTCATGTGATTCAGTAAACAGAATAGAAATTCCATTATTGCTAGATCGAATTCTATGGATATGATTCGGTGAAGAATGAGAAATGGGATGGGATTTTTTCAATAAACGGATAAATGGGAAATTCAAAAAAGATGCTCGGGGGTGGAAAAGAGGGAACATCTACAATACCCGGATTTAATCAGATACAATTTGAAGGGTTTTATCGGTTTATTGATCAGGGTTTAATAGAAGAACTTTCTAAATTTCCAAAAATTGAAGATATAGATCACGAAATTGAATTTCAATTATTTGTGGAAACATATCAATTGGTAGAACCTCTGATAAAAGAACGGGATGCTGTCTATGAATCACTTACATACTCTTCTGAATTATATGTATCCGCGGGATTAATTTGGAAAACCAGTAGGAATATGCAAGAACAAAGAATTTTTATTGGAAACATTCCTTTAATGAATTCCCTTGGAACTTCTATAGTAAACGGAATATACAGAATTGTGATCAATCAAATATTACAAAGTCCTGGTATCTATTACCAGTCAGAATTGGATCATAACGGGATTTCGGTCTATACCGGCACCATAATATCAGATTGGGGGGGCAGGCTAGAATTAGAGATTGATAAAAAAGCAAGAATATGGGCTCGTGTGAGTAGGAAACAGAAAATATCTATTCTAGTTCTATCATCAGCTATGGGTTCGAATCTAAGAGAAATTCTCGAGAATGTTTGCTACCCTGAAATTTTCTTATCTTTCTTGACCGATAAGGAGAAAAAAAAAATTGGGTCAAAAGAAAATGCTATTTTGGAGTTTTATCAACAATTTTCTTGTGTAGGTGGGGATCCAATATTTTCTGAATCCTTATGTAAGGAATTACAAAAAAAATTCTTTCACCAAAGGTGTGAATTGGGAAGGGTTGGTCGCCGAAATATTAACTGGAGACTAAATCTTAATATACCTCAGAACAATATATTTTTGTTACCACGAGATATATTAGCAGCTGCCGATCATTTGATTGGGATGAAATTTGGAATGGGTACACTTGATGATATGAATCATTTGAAAAATAAACGTATTCGCTCTGTAGCGGATCTTTTACAAGACCAGCTCGGGTTGGCTCTGGCTCGTTTAGAAAATGTAGTTAAGGGAACTATAGGCGGAGCAATTAGGCATAAATTGATACCTACTCCTCAAAATTTGGTCACTTCAACTCCGTTAACAACTACTTATGAATCCTTTTTTGGATTACACCCATTATCTCAAGTTTTGGATCGAACTAATCCATTGACACAAATCGTTCATGGGAGAAAGTTGAGTTATTTGGGCCCTGGCGGATTAACAGGGCGAACTGCTAATTTTCGGATACGAGATATCCATCCTAGTCACTATGGGCGTATTTGCCCCATTGATACGTCTGAAGGAATCAATGTTGGACTTATTGGATCTTTATCAATTCATGCCAGGATTGGTGATTGGGGGTCGTTAGAAAGTCCGTTTTATGAACTCGTTGAGAAATCAAAAAAAGTACGGATACGGATGCTTTTTTTATCA